AATAATAAACCTTTATTCCCTTTGTATTCTATCCAGCGATGGAACAAAAAAAGAGAAATTCGTTTCTTCTTTTTCTTTTCTGTTCAATAAAAAAAGGAACAATTCTAATTCTATAGGGTTGAATAAAAATTCAATTAATCTTTTGATAAAATTGCTATGCTTAGTGTGTGACTCGTTGGTTTTTCAGGGTTAGTATAAAAAAGCAGCCCCACGGTATAAACAAATAACTATAACTGTAGAAGTAATAACCAACTCATCACTTCGTATTATCTGGATCCAAAGAATCAGTCAAGATATGATATATTGTACATATTGTTGTAGCAACTGAAATCTTTTTTTATTTTTTTTTATTATTTATTAAGAAAATATGCTTCTAAGTTGTCAATCGAAATAAAAAAGAAAGGGTATGGATAAATGGAAGGATGAGAGAAAGAAAGAAAAAGAATATTGATGATATAGAATTCCAATATGTAAGGTCTATGAGTCATCTCAGAAAAAAGCTGTGTAATAAAGCATCAATACGGATTCATAATTAACATTAAATGGATCTGCTCATCGAACAAAAAATAAAGAGCTTCGAGCCAATAAAGGCTAAGAATATTGACTCAAGAACTAATAGCTCCATTGTAGAATTCAGACCTAACCATTAAGTAAGAAGAGATGGGAACGATGGAACCTGTGAATTCAAAAGATTCTAGTGAAACTGAATTCGAATGATTCATGGATCGGGATGGCGGAACCAACCAGAGACCAATTCATCTATTCGGAAAAGTTATGAACTAATGATAGAACTGAAATAGAAATTGAAAGAGTAAATATTCGCCCGCGAAAACTTTATTTTCTTGGATTGCTAAATTTTGGTCAATCCAATACGATAAAGAGTAAAACAAAAGAAAGATTCGTTTTAACATTCTAAAATAGATAAAATAAATATAAGAAAAAATCGTATCGTTATGTTATTTAATAAGTTATTTAATATATTTAGTTATCTATACAAACAAGATATACAAATTCATAATAGATTTGATCTAGATTAAATGAAATCCATGATTCAGTATATTACTTATTAAATACATGTGTATCTTCATTCAAATTATATTCTATCTGAATTGAATTCAAAATCTTTAATTTGAATTCATTTTATTCGCGAGGAGCTGGATGAGAAGAAACTCTCACGTCCGGTTCTGTAGTAGAGATGGAATTCAAAACAAACCATCAACTATAACCCCAAAAGAACCAGATTCCGTAAACAACATAGAGGAAGAATGAAGGGAATATCTTATCGAGGTAATAATATCTGTTTTGGTAAATACGCTCTTCAGGCACTTGAACCCGCTTGGATCACATCTAGACAAATAGAAGCAGGTCGACGAGCAATGACACGAAATGCACGTCGCGGTGGAAAAATATGGGTCCGTATATTTCCAGATAAACCAGTTACAGTAAGGCCCGCAGAAACGCGTATGGGTTCAGGTAAAGGCTCTCCCGAATATTGGGTAGCTGTTGTTAAACCAGGTCGAATACTTTATGAAATGGGTGGAGTAACAGAAAATATAGCCAGAAGGGCTATTTCAATAGCAGCGTCCAAAATGCCTATACGAGCTCAATTCATCATTTCGGGATAAAAAAGAAATAGACCTTGGGTAAAAAAAATAGCGGGTGTAAGTTTCTTTTTTTTGGACAAACAATATTTCTTTTTTTCTTCGGCCTTTGTATTGTAAAAAACAGATAAAAAAATGATATGATTCAACCTCAGACCCATTTGAATGTAGCAGATAACAGCGGGGCTCGAGAATTGATGTGTATTCGAATCATAGGAGCTAGCAATCGTCGATATGCTCATATTGGTGACGTTATTGTTGCTGTGATCAAAGACGCAGTTCCAAACATGCCTCTAGAAAGATCAGAAGTGGTCAGAGCTGTAATTGTCCGTACTTGTAAAGAACTTAAACGTGACAACGGTATGATAATACGATATGATGACAATGCTGCAGTTGTGATTGATCAAGAAGGAAATCCAAAAGGAACGCGAGTTTTTGGTGCGATTGCCCGAGAATTGAGACAGTTCAATTTTACTAAAATAGTTTCATTAGCTCCCGAGGTATTATAAAATGAGACCACGATATGGTTATATATGGTTATAGTAGGGTATTTAAAAGAAATAGATTAAGATTCATTTAGTAGATTTTGTCTCACGTATATACCTTTCAAAATTAATATTCATAAACAAATACGTAAAAAAAAAAAAAAGAAAAACATGTTGATTATATCCAAATTTGGAGGCACCAATAATTTTAATTAATCATGGGTAGTGATACTATTGCTGACATAATAACCTCTATACGAAATGCCGATATGTATAGAAAAAGCGTGGTTCGAGTAGCATCTACTAATATCAGCCAAAGTATTGTTAAAATACTTTTACGAGAGGGTTTTATCGAAAACGTGAGAAAACATCGAGAAAACAACAAATCTTTTTTGGTTTTAACCCTACGACATAGACGGAATAGGAAAAGGACTTATAGAAATCTTTTAAATTTAAAACGGATCAGTCGGCCGGGTCTACGAATCTATTCTAACTATCAAAGAATTCCTAGAATTTTAGGTGGGATGGGGATTGTAATTCTTTCTACCTCTCGGGGTATAATGACAGACCGAGAGGCTCGACTAGAAAGAATAGGCGGAGAGATTTTGTGTTATATATGGTAATCCTTCTATTATCCGAATTCAATACGAAACTTCTTATTTGTAAAAAAGAAAAGAGAAGGGGTGGGTTGTCTAATAGGGTTCTTCCTCCACTAGTTGATACTTCAAGGGGGTTTTACCTGTAATGAAAGAACAAAAATGGATTCATGAAGGTTTAATTACTGAATCGCTTCCCAACGGCATGTTCCGGGTTCGTTTAGATAATGAAGATATTATTTTAGGTTATGTTTCAGGAAAGATCCGACGTAGTTTTATACGGATACTGCCAGGAGATAGAGTCAAAATTGAAGTAAGTCGTTATGATTCAACCAGAGGTCGTATAATTTATCGACTCCGCAACAAAGATTCGAAAGATTAGGTGTTTTTTCAACTTCACTATTTATTTCGTTTCGTAGGAATACGATTCAAAATGTAAAATTTCAAGAAACTTATTTTCTTCCAAGAGAAGTGGATTCAAAATTAAAGTAAGGAGTGGGAAATATGAAAATAAGAGCTTCTGTTCGTAAAATTTGTGAAAAATGTCGACTAATCCGTCGTCGGGGACGAATTATAGTAATTTGTTCCAACCCAAGACATAAACAAAGACAAGGATAATCAGCCTTGTTAAAGACCCGATATAAAAATAAGAAAGGGATCCGTTTTGACATGAAATGGATATATCCATATATCTCTGACTCAAATTTATGAGATGATAAAATATGGCAAAAGCTATACCAAAAAAAGGTTCACGTGGACGTATTGGTTCACGTAAGAGTACACGTAAAATACCAAAGGGGGTTATTCATATTCAAGCAAGTTTCAATAATACCATTGTGACTGTTACAGATGTACGGGGGCGAGTGGTTTCTTGGTCCTCTGCCGGTACTTGTGGCTTCCGAGGTACAAGAAGAGGGACGCCATTTGCTGCTCAAACCGCAGCGGGAAATGCTATTCGTGCAGTAGTAGATCAAGGTATGCAACGAGCAGAAGTGATGATTAAAGGTCCCGGTCTGGGAAGAGACGCAGCATTACGAGCTATTCGCAGAAGTGGTATACTATTAACTTTCGTACGGGATGTAACCCCTATGCCACATAATGGCTGTAGACCCCCGAAAAAAAGACGTGTGTAGAAATAAAAATTGAAGATATTTCAATAGCAAGAGAAACAAAGCAAGAGAAACAAGAGAAATAAATGATTCAATGATCTGATCAAATAATATTATTATGGTTCGAGAGAAAATAACAGTATCTACTCGGACACTACAGTGGAAGTGTGTTGAATCAGCAGCAGACAGTAAGCGTCTTTTTTATGGGCGCTTTATTCTGTCTCCGCTTATGAAAGGTCAAGCAGACACAATAGGCATTGCAATGCGAAGAGCTTTGCTTGGAGAAATCGAAGGAACATGTATCACACGCGCAAAATCTGAGAAAATATCACACGAATATTCTACCATAATGGGTATTCAAGAATCAGTACATGAAATTTTAATGAATTTGAAAGAAATCGTATTGAGAAGTAATCTCTATGGAACTTGTGAAGGATCTATTTGTGTCAGGGGCCCTGGATATGTAACTGCTCAAGATATCATCTTACCGCCTTATGTAGAAATCCTCGATAATACACAGCATATAGCTAGCTTGACAGAACCCATTGAGTTGGTTATTGAATTACAAATAGAGAAGAATCGCGGATATCTTATAAAAGCGCCAAATACCTTTCAAGACGGGAGTTATCCTATAGATCCTGTATTCATGCCTGTTCGAAATGCGAATCATAGTATTCATTCTTATGAAAATGGTAACAAAGAGATACTATTTCTTGAAATATGGACAAATGGAAGTTTAACTCCTAAAGAAGCACTTTACGAAGCCTCCCGGAATTTGATTGATTTATTGATTCCCTTTTTACATACCAAAGAAGAAAATTTAAATTTAGAGGGCAATCAACACATAGTTCCTTTACCCCCTTTTACCTTTTATGATAAATTGGCTAAACTAACAAAAAATAAAAAAAAAATGGCGTTGAAATCGATTTTTATTGACCAATCAGAATTGCCTCCCAGGATCTATAATTGCCTCAAAAGGTCCAATATATATACATTGTTGGACCTTTTGAATAACAGTCAAGAAGATCTTATGAAAATGGAGCATTTTCGCATAGAAGATGTCAAACAAATTTTAGGCATTCTAGAAAAAAATTTCGTAATTGATTTACCGAAAAATAAGTTTTAAATTCATTGGAGTTTTTCATCTTTTTTTTAGAAAAAGGCCGAAAATAGGTTTTGAATCTTTAGGACAATTCATATATTCGGAAT